ACGGGGCATTAGGAATCAAAATTTGGATATTTACAGACGAGGAATAACGGTCCTTTCGTTGTCTTTCTGTTCCACTCATCCGGCAATTGAATAAAAATCACAAACTCGTTCATCTTTTTTTCGTTCAATTAAAAAAAAAAAAAATTATAATTTTTCTAATTCTATAGGGTTGAATAACAATTTGATTGACTCCATATAATTGCTATGCTTAGTGTGTGACTCGTTGGTTTTTTATTTAGGGTTAGGATTAAAAAGCAAGGGACCACCCCCTAGTATGAACTAATAACTAGATAACTAATAACCAGCTCATTGCTTCGTATTATCTAGATCCAAGGAACCGGTCACTATATGATCGATATATCAATCATATTGTTGTAGCAACTGAAATCTTACATAAAAGACAAGTCAATCAGATTCTAAGTGAAGCAAAAACAAAGGGATATGGATAGGTGGAGGGGTGAGAGAAAGAAAGAAAAAGAATAGCAATGATATATGATTCCAATATGTATGGTCTATGAACTATCTCAAAAAAGGCAGTGTAATAAAGCATTAATACGTATTTGATTCGTCCATAATTAATAATGAATTAGATGAATATGAATCCAATTCATAAGAAAAAATTATAAAGAGCATCAAGTCAATAAAGACTGAGTAGATTGATTTTGATTTGGGAACAATTTTTATTAGGAGCTCCATTGCAGAGTTTGGGCCTAGCCATTAATCGAGAACGAGAAGCAATGGGAACGACGGAACCCGTGACTGTGTAAGATTCCTTGAAAACGAATCCTAATGATTCATTGGGTGGGATGGCGGAACGAGCCAAGAACCAATTCTATTCTGTTAGGTTATGGGATGCCCCTACGAATGAAAGGTGATGTTAAAAGGGCAAATATTCGCCCGCGAAAGCCTTATTGCTAAGTTTTGGGCGATTGAATAAAGGTAAAAATAAAGATTAATTAATTTAAGACAATTCTTTTAAATTAAATCTAATTCTATTTTTTTTTTTTTTTATTCTATTATATATTATAAAGAAAATAATAGAATCGAAATCTATTTATACTTTTATATACGAGCAAGATATAACAATTCCTACGTGACAGATTCGATCTCAAAAAATTCCATGATGTATTATTTTATTCAGTAAATACAAATAAATATCTGTAATATTATTTAATTGTTTCATTCGCGAGGAGCTGGATGAGAAGAAACTCTCATGTCCGGTTCTGCAGTAGAGATGGCATTGAGAAACAACCATCAACTATAACCCCAAAAGAACCAGATTTCGTAAACAACATAGAGGAAGAATGAAGGGAATATCTTATCGAGGCAATCGAATTTGTTTCGGCGGATACGCCCTTCAGGCACTTGAACCCGCTTGGATCACATCTAGACAAATAGAAGCGGGGCGACGAGCCATGACAAGATATGCGCGTCGTGGTGGAAAAATATGGGTACGTATATTTCCAGACAAACCTGTTACAGTAAGGCCTACCGAAACACGTATGGGTTCGGGGAAAGGATCTCCCGAATATTGGGTATCCGTCGTTAAACCGGGTCGAATACTTTATGAAATGGGTGGAGTATCAGAAATTGTAGCCAGAGAAGCTATTTCTATAGCTGCGTCCAAAATGCCTATACGAACTCAATTCGTTATTGTGGAATAGGGGTATGAAACGAAAAGGAAGGGGCCTTGTGATGAAAAAAAACCGCAATTTCTTGATTTCTATTTCTGGACAAACAATATTTCTTCTTTTTTTCTTCGCGCTTTGAAAGAAAAACAAAAAAAGAAGAAAAAAATAATAATAATAATATGATTCAACCTCAGACCTATTTAAATGTAGCGGACAACAGCGGGGCTAGAGAATTAATGTGTATTCGAATCATAGGAGCTAGTAATCGTCGATATGCTCATATTGGCGACGTTATTGTTGCTGTAATCAAAGAAGCAGTGCCCAATATGCCTCTACAAAGATCAGAAGTAATCAGAGCTGTAATTGTACGTACATGTAAAGAACTCAAACGTAACAATGGTATGATAATCCAATATGATGACAATGCAGCAGTTGTCATTGATCAAGAAGGAAATCCAAAAGGAACTCGAGTTTTTGGTGCGATCGCTCGGGAATTGAGACAGTTGAATTTTACTAAAATAGTCTCATTAGCTCCTGAGGTATTATAAATACTAATAGACGAGAACATAATCATAATATAGATAAGTAGGTCAGGTCATCTAAAATAATAGGCTATCTGAAATAGTAGGGTATCTAAATAAGATTAATTTAATTAGTAGAATGCATTAGTAGATTGTTTCTCACGCATATACCTTAAATAAGAAAAAAAAAAAAGAATAAAAAAAGCAGAGCATGTTGATTATATAAAAACTCGGGGGCACCTATAATTATAGTTCATCATGGGTAGGGACACTATTGCTGAAATAATAACTTCTATACGAAATGCTGACATGGATAAAAAAGGAACGGTTCGAATAGCATCTACAAATATCACCGAAAACATTGTTAAAATACTTCTGCGAGAGGGCTTTATCGAAAATGTGAGAAAACATCGAGTAAGCAAGAAATTTTTCTTGGTTTCAACTCTGCGACATAGAAGGAATAGAAAAGGGCCATATAGAACTGTTTTAAAACGTATCAGCCGACCCGGCCTACGAATCTATTCCAACCATCAACGAATTCCTAGGATTTTAGGAGGAATGGGTATTGTAATTCTTTCTACTTCTCGAGGTATAATGACAGATCGAGAGGCTCGACTAGAAGGAATCGGAGGAGAAATTTTGTGTTATATATGGTGATCTTTCTGGTATCCGAATTGCATCCGTAACTTCCTCTTTGTTTTGTGAAAAAAAAAAAAAGAGAAAAGGCGGGTTGTCTAATATCACTCCTCCTCCATTAGTTGATAATTCAAGGGGGTTACCTGGAATGAAAGAACAAAAATGGATTCATGAAGGTTTAATTACTGAATCACTTCCCAATGGGATGTTTCGGGTTCGTTTAGATAATGAAGATCTGATTCTAGGTTATGTTTCAGGAAGGATCCGACGTAGTTTTATACGGATACTGCCAGGCGATAGAGTCAAAATTGAAGTAAGTCGTTATGATTCAACCAGGGGACGCATAATTTATAGACTCCGCAACAAAGATTCGACCGACTAAGCGGCTTTTTCAACATCCCTCTCGTGCGGATGCAATTGGAGGTTCAAAATTTCAAGAGACTTATTTTCTTCCAAGGAGTAGATTCGAAATTAAGGTAAGGAATTACAAATATGAAAATAAGGGCCTCCGTTCGTAAAATTTGTGAAAAATGTCGACTGATCCGCAGGCGGGGACGAATTATCGTAATTTGTTCCAACCCAAGGCATAAACAGAGACAGGGATAATCTTTCTTAAAAGGGACTCTCAAAAGGACCCAATACACAAATAAAGGATCTGTTTTGACATGAAATGGATATTTCCGTATATCTCTGACTCATACTCATATTTATGAGATGATAAAATATGACAAAAACCATACCAAGAATTGGCTCGCGTAGGAATGGACGTATTGGCTCACGTAAGAATGGACGTCGAATACCAAAAGGAGTTATTCATGTTCAAGCAAGTTTTAACAATACCATTGTAACGGTTACAGATATACGGGGTCGGGTAGTTTCTTGGTCCTCGGCCGGTACTTGTGGCTTCAGGGGCACAAGAAGAGGGACGCCATTTGCTGCTCAAACCGCAGCCGCAAATGCTATTCGTACAGTAGTAGATCAGGGTATGCAACGAGCAGAAGTCATGATAAAAGGTCCTGGTCTTGGAAGAGATGCAGCATTACGAGCCATTCGTAGAAGTGGTATACTATTAAGTTTTGTCAGAGACGTAACCCCTATGCCACATAATGGATGCAGGCCTCCTAAAAAAAGACGTGTATAGAAATAAAATAAGAGTTGAACGGATTTCAAGAGAAATAAATGATTCAATAATCTGATCAAATAATATTATTATGCTTCGAGAGAAAGTAGCAGCATCTACTCGGACACTACAGTGGAAGTGTGTTGAATCAAGAGCAGACAGTAAGCGTCTTTATTATGGACGTTTTCTTTTGTCTCCGCTTATGAAAGGGCAAGCCGATACAATAGGCATTGCGATGCGAAGGGCTTTGCTTGGAGAAATAGAAGGAACATGTATCACACGCGCAAAATCTGAAAAGATACCACATGAATATTCTACCATAGTAGGTATTGAAGAATCAGTACATGAAATTTTAATGAATTTGAAAGAAATTCTATTGAGAAGTAATCTATATGGAACTCGCGACGCGTATATTTGTGTAAAGGGTCCTGGATATGTAACTGCTCAAGACATCATCTCACCGCCTTCTGTGGAAATAGTTGATACTACACAGCATATAGCTAGCCTGGTGGAACCAATTGATTTGTGTATTGGATTACAAATCGAGAGGAATCGCGGATATCGTATGAAAACACCAAAAAACGCTCAAGAAGGAAGTTATCCTATCGATGCTGTATTCATGCCTGTTCGAAATGCAAATCATAGTATTCATTCTTATGGGAATGGGAATGAAAAACAAGAGATACTTTTTCTTGAAATATGGACGAATGGAAGTTTAACTCCTAAAGAAGCACTTTACGAGGCCTCCCGTAATTTGATTGATTTATTTATTCCTTTTCTACATGCAGAAGAACAAGACACAAATTTAGAGGACAATCAAAAAAGGGTTACTTTGCCCTTTTTTACTTTTCATGATGGGTTGGATAAACTAAGAAAAAACAAAAAAGAAATCGAATTGAAATGTATTTTTATTGACCAATTAGAATTGCCTTCCAGGACCTATAATTGCCTCAAAAGGTCCAATATACATACATTATTAGACCTCTTGAATAAGAGTCAAGAAGACCTTATGAAAATTGAATATTTTTGCATAGAAGATGTAAGACAGATATTGGGCATCCTACAAAAACATTTCGTAATAGATTTACCTAA